GCCAGTTACAGTATTAGCCTCCGCAGAACCAGTAGTAGCCTACCCCAGAAAGTAATTGCCATTTCCCCAAACTTGGAATAAGAGCTCGGAGAGGAAGCACGGTTCTTAGCATATTGCTAGCAGGGTTGTTAGAAAGTAACCAGTCTCCGGAGTTGGAAGCGAACCAGTAGCAATCCGGTGAAAAGCTTCCGTTAGAAAGGAAAAGCAGTAGCATGAACCAGTCTAAAACTAATAAGATAGATTCATAGTAGTAATCAAGTTCATTAAAAGAGTGAGAAATCCGTCTAAGAACAATAGAAGATGGATATACTATACCATAAAATCGGATCTTAGAGAGATGTCGGAAATGAATTTGCTATAGGAAAAGAAAGAAGAGAAAATACCACGTCAAGGGTATGAAAGAGGTTGCTTGTGAAAAGGGTATGAAATAGGTTGATTTATCTGACCTTACTCTCTATCATTATAATAATAAGGATAAGGATAATCAGGATTGCCCACGAAAACATTACCCTCATAGTCCAAACTAATACTTTTATTGAAAATGATGTGGAAGGGCTGATCACCTGGATCAATATACTCGATCTCTCCCTCCAGACCGAGTTCATCCAATAGCTTATAACCTGCTACCTCGTTGAAAGGTACTTCATCATTTTCTCTACTAAAAATGTAAACTATATGGATATATCTAGAAAAGGCTACCCCTGGAAACCTTTTGGTTAACTCTGAATCCAGGATGTCCTTTAACATTAGATTTCCCAATACCTCGCCTATTTCACTAACTAGTGGCGGCTCACCAAAGTTAATAAGATCACCTTTTTCACTATTGTGAGGGAGATCCAGATAAGCTGAAATGAGATTGTAACAAAATGAGTCTTCTTTGAGAAAAAGCTTGACTCTTTTTAGAATCTGAGGTTTAGGAATATACTTTAATAAGAAAGGCTGCTTTAAAATAATAAAGTAAACTCTCTTTACCTTTCCAAGATTAAGATTTTTAATATTCGAATTAATATCTAGTATTTCATCCTCTATTCTACTCCATCCTTTAGTATAGCTACCAGGAGTATGACGATATATCATGAGGGTTAACGCCATAAACACCAAGACATTCTTGTTATCATGCATAACCATCATCATGACATCTGGATCAGCGCAAGGTAAAAAAGAATATTCAGGATTCAAAGTTGGTGAATCACAAACAAACTGTATGAAATCCACCTTTCTTATATATTTTATACGCGACGGAGATATTTGGTATATTCCTAGAATGATCGTCTGTTGAAGAGCATTAAGCTCTAAACGAGACATACTAAATGGATAATCACTTATCACTTCATGATAGATCAAATCAATATCCTCGGATAACTGAACAGCTGAACTATCAATAGTGCTATATGATCTAGTAAGACTAAGAGTAAACGGAAAAGACAAACGTACTAATACTACTTTAAGTTGTGTGTTTAACATTTTTATCATCATTTTCTTCATATTTTAATGTAATAATTGACTAGAATAGTGCGATGGTACAAAACCAAGAGCTAGAAAGACAGCTGCTAGGATACCCAAACAAATAGCTGCCCTAGCTTCAGGGGCAGAAGGAATAGAAGTCTCAGAGAAAGGGTAAACATTCTCAAAGGCTGATAACACATCCCCTATAATGTATTTACGTTCAATAAAACATAGCTTATGTAAAGGAGATAATTCGTAATCTGGATTGAGGAAAGAGTTATACGAAATAACTCTCGGAATCCACAGTTCAGGTGGGGCTGTTTCAGGCACTCCAGGCATAAAGGTGTACCAGATTGTACAACCTACCCCAATGCTAACAAGAATGATTAACCGACCATAATGCCCATTATAGAAAGTGAAGACTTCTATCACCTTTTTATACAACTTGTTATCATTTACCAAACCACGCAAACCAATCCCTAACCTGGCATAAACATTGAAATCTGACATTGAAAATGGTACTATATTAGAGGACATCCCGAGAGACAGACAGAGATGCATTAACTGGTTTTTCAGCCTATTAGTCATCTTAAACTCTTTCCCAATGAACCGAGTATGCTCTGGAAAAAAGCGGAAATAGAAAGCCATGAAACCCTCTTCAGATTGAGGTAAAGAAGAGGTACTTGGTAGATCAGAAATAGCTAAAGGTTGACGAGTTTCAATCATACTAACATGAGAATTGCTATGAAGACGAGGTAGTGTATAAGATAAGGGCTGGATACCAATTGGAGAACGGTGTAACCTAAGACTACTTCGCAAGTAATTAGTAAGAATAGTACGACGAGAGCCTGTAGGAGGAACACTGCTTGTAGAAGTACCCGCTTCATCACGCACATCAGAACAAGTCAAGGTTCTAAATCGATCTAATTCAGACAAAAGATGACATAATGATTGTCTCATATTTTCTGTTTTCTATTTTCTTTAATAGGGATAGCTTGGGATTTTTCCGGTGCAATGGTATCTAGTCTTCAGGTATTGAACATCAGATTGGTGCGTACCATCTCATCAGTGTAATCTAATAGAGGTTGCGTACCCGCCCATCTGTTTCCCCCCCGTTCGTGCTCCCAGCCCTGGAAGCACTCACTGATCAGTGGTAGCGTACCAGCTCATCATTTTAATCTAATAGAGCTATCTCCTCAGTTTAATCCATTAGATCTAGTGTACCAGCATTTTTTCCGGTGCCAAACCCATGTGATTAGTGCACTATAAGCAAGCTATGAGTGGTACAAGCACATTATCGCTTGTGACATCGCGCTTGCACAGGCTCACCCTAGTAGGTGCAGGGATTTGCCGATCTAGTGTTTATCTAGAGGCTGCCTTAACCCAGCGCACGAACCCCGCCCTAGCTCTGTCAATCTGCTCGCTATGGAAGTGGCATGTGTCTATTACCCTAAAGGTGACGGTCTGGGGTATGATACTTTTGTTAGGTATAGTTAGGAGAGTGCATTTTTTTAGGTTTAGTTAGTGAAGTTCATTTAGTTAGCTTTAGTTAGGACCGTGCGTTTGATTTGCTTACGTTATGTTAGTGCATTAAGTTATGTTGGGTAAGGGGGGTGGGTGCTGTGCTGATCTAGGGAAAGGGGGGAGGGTGCAATTACCTGACTTAGGGGTGCGGGGGCGGGTAAGGGTCCAGTGACTTGACGTGGTATTTTCTCTTCTTTCTTTTCCTATAGCAAATTCATTTCCGACATCTTTCTCTTTTTTCTACTAATAACAGGGCTTCCCTTTTTCTGGTGCTTCGTGCCTGCTATGATTGCTTGTCTCTTCTCTTGCCGGACTCGGCTGCGTTTACCTCTAGGTGAGTTGATTCCTGTCCTTGCTTTTCTGTTATTGGAATCCGTTTTTTCCCTCTCTGTGTGGGGGAGTGCGCAGTCCCGATCGTCGATGAGGAAGCCATTCTTTCAAGTCTTCCCCAGTCAAGTCGAAGAAATGCCTTAACTGCAGTCCTGGGGATGTCAGTCTCGTCTTTTAGCTTGATAGGCAGACTGAGCCTAACCTAGCCGCTTTCGGGTTCCCCTTAGAAAGTTTCTTTAGTCTTTGCTTTCCTTGCTTGCCAGTCGATAAATGACTGTTTCATAGATCCCTACGAGCGGGTGTCGGTCTGGGCCTTTCCCTGTTTTTCAATAGAGTTTATACAGCCAGACAGCATGTAACTATTGACTAGGTATGCTAGCAGGTTCCGTCCAGTGATCATTTGGAAGATCACTGTCCTCCACTTACCTAACTAGAAGAGTAAGCGAAGGTGCTGTATGTCTTAGGGCTGGACAGGTAGTTTGCTTTAGTCGATCTGGTGATCGACGGTAGTCTCCCTCCTTCATTTGGGATGTGTTGGAAATTCGTATGTGATGCCCGACCAGCCTATCTCTTTGGAAGGTGCTATGAGATGTTCAATCCATCTCTAAGGCAATCTTGTTGGCAGAGAAAGAGGAGTTTAGCTAGCCTGATAGTAGGTTGAGTAAGAGAGAGTTCTCCGTGGCTTAAACAGCTTTTCTTTTCTTTTATTTCAAGGCTTTTTCTGCACAGCTTAAACTAAACGTACCGGGACCACAACTAAGCCTTTAGTTGAGCCAGTTTACTTACTCGGATTCTTAGCCTTCATCTAGTCTGACTGAAAGGGCGGAAAGCGCGAAGCAGCAGGAGGGGAAAGGAAAGTGAGGCTTTGATTGGTTTCGGGAGTAATCAGAAGGGGTCTTCTCCCTAGGTGAGGGGATTGTGCTACTTACTTTTCTCCCCTATGAAAGCCCTTTTTCAGCTGCTAAGATAGTGGTTTCTATTTGCTTTGATTCAAGAGTGGTACTTCCTTCCCCAAGGACAAGACGGCTAGGAAACGCTCTTCTTCATATTATTATGCCTGGGATGTGTTTCCCTGGTAGGTTAGGAGCTGTTCAAAAACCCTATCTTCTCAATAGGGTCTCCTCTAAGATCAAGAGTGGCTCGTTAAGACTTCGTGCTTCATACTCATAGCGAAATGGTTCAGTGAACTGAAGTCCTAGATCTTTTTTTATTCCCAGTTTCGTCTCGGTCCTTCAAGCCTATCCTTTACAGTCGAGTGACGCCCTTTCCGTAACAACTCCGCTTTGGCCCTGACGTAGGAGATCTTTACTAGAGGCAAATCGTGCTTATCGTTCAAGCGGTTAAGAAGCTAGTAGGATAGTCAAATAGGTAACCTGGAATAGTTCTCTTTCTGGTCAGCTAGGGCGAGTTCATGATAACTGTGAAGCTTTCAAATTCATGGAGGGGCAGCAGAATAGCGGCTAGGCCATAACCACTATGTGTCAGAAAAGCAAATCTCAGTAGCTCCAGAGATGGATCGCCTACGAAACGAGCCAATAGAGAGTGGGGGAAGGGACGGATTTGAGACTACCGACGTCTCTAGCGCTGTTGAGCTAGGGTTTGTTCTTATTGTTTTGTGAACATGAACTGAACCATTACCTGATTCAGCTAGAGAAGGAATTCCCTGTGTTAGGGGAACTGTAACTGGGGTAGCCTTTCCTATTGATGAGATCAAGCCAAAAACAAGCAACCCAAAGGACAAGAGTCACCCGGTATGTAGCACGACCGTTAGAGCTTTGACTGCCTTTCCTGAGTGTAGTTCTCTATGGGATAAATCTTCCCGCAGGGGATAAACAATCAACATCTTACTAGCAGCTCCGTTGTTTCCAGCCTAAGGTCTATAATAGCCTATAGCAGTTGTGGTTGTAGCTCAATCAGTTAATCTTCGTTCATCCCCCTTTCACTCGGCTGTCTGTCTCCGTTAGCGCTGTGGCAATCGGTGTCGTGTCAAGCATCTTCCTGTAGTGTTGGAAGCTGCTGATATAGAATAAGTGCAGGGCATATATAACCAAAGATCGGAGTAACCGCCTCCCGCTAAAGCAATTGTAGAAGCTCCATCTCCAATTAATGTAGCAGCTTATAACATCCCCCTCGGGGGACTGAACTACCAGAATTCCTTACAACTCGTGCCCCATAGCCTTTCTCTTTGGCTAGAATAGCTCTCAACATCTTTCCCATCTCTCCTTCGCTCTTTATGGCAACTAGTGAAATGTATGCTAGATTGCCCCGGGTTGGGATACGTTGAATCCGTTCTGCTGAGTTCTATTTGAACTACTCCTTGCCCCTGCCCTTTCCTCTTTCTATCCGGCTAGAGAGTTGGATAGATGGCTTTATCCTTTCTCGGGTTCCGGTTCTAGGGTTCGAGAGAGAATTCTTACTAGTTTCGTTGGAAGGGAAGAAGGTAATCAAATCAGTAGAATGCTGCTTTCTATCGGTTGTTCACATTCAAGCATGAGTTAGTTCAGAGTCGGCAAGGGGAATCAGAGAAAGGGCAGTTTAGTCAACAATCATGACCATGGGAACATTTGTTCGCTTTATAGGCACCCCCGGATCCACTAGTCATCGCCTTTGAGCTGGGAAAAGCATTTACCTGGAGTAGGCTATTCCTGATTCAGTAAAGGAAAGAAGCCTTGATCCCAAGACTAGCTGCGGATTCTTCCTTTTATCCGGACTGACTCTAATCGTGATTTTTACTCTATTACTAGCGCCTCCCTCTGTCGCAATAGAAATCGAGAATAGAGGTGACTTCGCTACCTTTCTCGGTGAAGAATATTCATTTCTTTCCAGCTTTGGTCACATAGGCTTGAACCACTCCTGGGAAACATACTTTTCTATTCTACGATCGGACTTTTAGGGCATGAGCTACTCTCTTCTAGCCTTCCTCTAACAGATTCAATGGCATCGCAACTTCTTTTTCTTTCAAGCATGAGTGACCAGTCGATTCTCTAATTAAGATATAGCAGTCAACCATCAAGAAATCATCAACTATTTAATCGGGGATGAGCTCTATGGCTAATTCGTTCGGCTATTCTATGTTGTAAGGATCGACTTAAGCTTAAGCTAGAGCAGCTCCTTCAGCGGCTGGTAGTGAAAGGAACTGACGATCTTGGCTTAGATGGCTTTATCCTGGGGAACTTCATTTATCGATAGTCAAGGTACCCGAAGTTAGGCAATCAGCACGAATTCCTTTAAATGGATCCCTCTCTCTTCAAGTTCAAGCTAGACTATAATATATACTAAGACAAGAAGGGAGAGAAAGCAAGTTTAGGAATGCCCTTGCTTAAGAGGAAAGACTTCTTGTTACATGAGAGGGTATGTACTGTCAGAACGAAAGGGGGAACGAACAAGCATTCATCTCTACCTCTGCAAGCGACTACTACTAAGTGGATATTCTTTTTGGAAGAAAGACCACAAACTATCACGGATACCTCTATAGGGTCTCTCCTTTCTTTTCTAAGGTATGTCACTTGTCTGTGAAAGGCTCTCTCGCCTACTCTACAAAAAGATTCAATATGAAAAAGAAGAAGCACCTGGGATCGGATACATCTTCCATCCTTGAATGTCGGTTTTGCCTTTGAGTCAGTCAATCGATGAAAGAAAAAGTCGAAGGGGGCAAGGTCCTTTCCTTTATGAACCCGTAACGAAAGGTTCCGGTGAAGAGGTCTCGTAGCCAGAAGTCAATCAATCCACCGGTTCATTTTCTGATTGATTAGAAAGATCAACCCCGGCCCTAGTGAGAAGAAGATGGTTAGACGCCAATTGAAAGAGTGGTAGTTTTATCCATGATGACCGGGTGGCTCTCTTTGCCCTTTCGATCTACTTCCTAAACTAAAGGAAGATCTAGCTGTGGATGATGTCCCAGCTGGAAAGTAAACCTTTTCATATTCATGCCTGCCCTATTGGAGATTCCAACTATATATGCATTTATGCATTTTCTTTTTATGCGACAGGTATGTGACCTTAGGAATTAGGTTCGGGAGTTGCTTTAGCAATTTAAGCTGGCTCCAGGTGTCAGTAATAGAAAAAGATTGGATTGGGAAAGAGGAGGTTGACAAACCAGTGCTGTTGGGGAAGCCTCTCATCGAGAAGAAAAAAGAAAATAGGACAATAGCTGACTAAACCTCTGAGCTCTTTTTCTGTAAAGATCCTTTTCTTAAAGGGAAATTTCCGCACTCATTTCAGATCATAGAGGTCGGGCTTCAGTCGAACAACCTTCTCCCTCCCTTCCACCGATGAAACTACTCTTGCAAAGTAAAAAAGTCGTATAACGTTCCTTCCAGTCGAATAGAATCTATTAAAGCAAAGCCAAGAGGCGATAGCGGATCTGTCTGAGGGCATCCGGAATTGTCTGTTTCGGTATTCACTCTTGTAAACGGTCGCAAACGCTCATCTGTCCACGAATAAGGTTCCCTTCTTTTATTCAAGATAGCTTTTATTCAATTAGGGCGAATACCCCTTTTTTTCCGAATTTCTTTATTGAAAGATATGCTACTTCCCGGTCGAGATGTCTGAGGGAAACTTTTTCGGTATCAACAACTGTCGCAACGGTCCTGTAACTGTGGAAAAGGGTCCTGTGTTTCAATCACTTGAATCGGTTTATTAGTTATTATATAATATTATAACTGTAGGTTCGGCAGTACAGGGTAGGTGGGTGCAAAAGAAAGATAAGCTTGAGATGCTACAATAGCTTCAGCCTGATCGATCTGCCTTTAGTATTGGTAAGTTCCCTTGTTAGTCTCTATCGCTAGAAGGCCCTTTCTTTTTAGTGAAAAGGAAACTGAAAAAGAGCTTATAAGGTAAGCCCTTGCTTGTTCTTGTGCTTCCGTTCAATATCTCCCCTCTCCATTCTTTGAGTTCGCATTAACATTTACCATTACTCTGTCTTGTAGGGCTTGTAGGGCATTTCTATGTAGCAGGGAACTGAAGCACGAAGAACTATCGATAATAGCGCCTTTCTTTTAGGCATAGAAGTCAAACTGGAATGAGACCATCCGGGTTAAGCGATTGAAGTATTCATGACTTCCCTCTCTCCTGTAGTAGCACTCTATTTACTAGTACTGATTAGTACTAAACTCGCTTCAAGCTCAGTTAGTCAAGGAATCCGGGGATAGGTTCACCTGTTAGAAGTTTCGATCTATGGGCTTTCTTTATTTAGTAACGAGCTTTGTTAAAGAGATTAGAGAGGGGCCAACGAAAGAGAAAAGGTTTTCTTTTAAAGCTATGGAGTGAATTCAGAATGAAAGAGGAAAGGATTAGTTGTTTACTTTTATAGAAGCTAAGGCAAGAAGTCAATCACTTTCAGTATCTCTTGCTTCTTTGGTTAGTTCAGTACGAGTGGCAGGCTCAAACTGGCACAGGCAATATATATATAATAATAAATAGGCGGTAATAAAGTCAAGCTTTTGCCAGAGGATGAGTCTTTCTCCCCCGCTGTGAACGCTATTATCTCAGAAGCTCAGGCTGTTGCACGCCTTACATCTCAGATTTCATCATCGCCAGCAAGCACTCAGTCATCTCCTTTCCCCGCTAATTCATTCTCTTGATCTTATCAGAAGCCGGAAAAGGCAGGTGTATTGATGAGGGTCTATGTGTGAAATCAAGAAAGAGGTCTCTTCCTGGCTCTTCTTCCTAGTCCTAGATTTGAGTTACTAGCATCGTTAACCAGCCGAGATACGATTCAAGGTCGGAGCAGCTAATCCACACCTTTTCAGAGCAGGAGACTCATACTAGCTCTTTGCTTTTGTCCCGCTTGGTTCAATTCATTGGATAACTCAAAAAGAAGCTGGCTTGATTGCTGTGATTCCTTTGCTGTTCAGCGTGATCTTGAACCGCAAGAAAAGCCCTTTTATCGATTTTACCCAAGAAAGTAAAAAAGAAAAAGCATCATTCACATCTTACAGTAATTTATTAGGGACTCTAGATCATAGACTGGGATCACTCGAGATCGATGGCTATGCACTCGCCCGAATGCAAACATAGGCTTGTTAGATTTTCCTTTGAGCGAGCCGTTGACAATAGAAATGAAAGTAAGAAAAACATGCATTGAGAAGGGCAACGATCTGGGTTTGCTATTGGCACAAGCAGGTCCATACTATCTAAGAAGACTAGCAATGAGATCTCATCTCTCTGACTTAGGTTCCGAAGCTTGTTGCAAAGAAGAGAGGGAAAGTCCTTCCTAGGAGAGTGAAGCAACGAAGTAAGAACTCTAAACGGCACTCTTTAGGTATTCCCCCGGAGCAGTAGAATCAGTCCTAGCTATCTGATAATAGCAGCTGGGATCACAGAGAGTAGCCAACCCAGTCCTGTAGCACTGTCCTACAAGCCAACGGTTGCTAACTTTCTTTCAAATAAGATCTGTCCCTGCTGGCATTATTCTTCAAACCTCCTTCTCTTGATGTAGAAAAAAATCCCCTTTATTTGAGGGTAATACAGAATTAGCTCTATCTTATTCAATGGGAGACTTTTGAGTTCATCCTTTAGCTGTCCTGGCAGTGCAGTACTTCCTCTCGAGCATATTGGTGTATAGATCCTTACCAGCCGGACAAGGAGCCTGTCTTACTAATTGGCTTGATAGTTCAAGTAGTAAAGGAGGTCTGTGGTAGTCAAGTATGTCTGTGGCAAGAGGAGAAAAGCAGTTCATCTTAGTACCCTGTAAGCGTGAAGTCAGGCTTTTCTAACTCCTAGTTGGCTAGTAGAAGGATAGAGACTAAAGAAAGTTAGTTTACCCGAAGCAAAGGAAAGAGGTTCTTATTATTAGGATCCTAGCCTAGCTAAACGCAACGGAAAGGAAAAGAGCTCAACGAAAAGCAAAGATCTCTCGGGCAAGTGCTCTATCAAAGACGGATTCCCTGGAAGAACAGCTGGATTCGGGGTCAGCTCTCTCATCATAAAGAAGTGAAAATGAAGACTCGGACTCGGCTACCGGCTGCCAAGGTAAAGACTTGATAACTGGATGGCCTAGCTTTGGGCATTCAAAAAAGAGTTTATGGGGTAAAAGGGTTATTAAGTCAATTATTAGGGACTTAAACCTTGCCTTACGCATTTAGCTAATAAATTGCAGATGAGCTACTAGGCTAAAAAGCGAAATGAATCGAGTAAGCAGTCTGCATTGTCCCCGCGAGTGACCATACCATCGTCTCCTGCTAATCTTCCTCTTCCGCTTAGAGAAAGCTCTATCCCCTCTAATTAGGATTGGGTCTGACTGGCCAAACCAGGATTTGCACCTTCTCTGTCCTACGTCCAAACTCCAATCAACAACTCTTCTCTAATGGCTTTAACTGATCATATGTCCGGAATCATCCTAAGGATAGACATAGACCAGTCATGAGCCGGCCGCAACAAAGCTTGCTTAAAAGCAGAAGGAATGGAAGAAGCAAAAGCATCCGATTCTGCTAAAACAAAAAAAAGCATACGAAGAAGTAGCAGATGATGAAGGAACGAAACTAATCAGTACTATAGGTTCAAAGCGAGTGTAGCGAAGGGAATGGAATGAACTGCAGGAGGCTGAAAAGCCGTAGTGCGCTAGCGCTAGCGAGTTAGCGCAACAACTTACTGTCTTTTTTTCTTCGCTGCTTCTTTTTTTTTTACAAAAGATGAAACGAAAGCGGTTGCTAATGCTTGTAGCTTGCTTCTGTCCTTAGTCAATTTTGGACTGAAGCTGTTCTGACTGCCGTATCTTTTTTGAACCGAATACCTTCCTCTGTCATCTCTGGTCTGTCTCTTTTTGAGAGAAGATTTTATACCACGCCTGACTATGAAGAGCTTCGAGTCTATCGGGAGAGGATGTGGTGGTAACCCCCTCAGCTTCGTCTAGAGCCGGGCGTCCAGCCGTGTAGGAAGACTCACCCTAGCCACTATAGCGACCCCACCCCCAACTCTAGCTGAGAAGCACCCTCCATCCACTTCCCCTTTTCCGTGTGCCCAAAAGCCCGCCCGGTTTATGAGCCCATTTCCGATTCCCTTACCCAATCTCATGAGAAGCAAGCCCAGCAGGCCCTACCTTAAAATGTCCCCAGACAGCCAGCCCTCACCAGGCTGCTAGCATTGCTAAATGCTCCGCCACGAAGCAAGCTCTCCCGAATACGACAGATGCGGAAGTGGGGAAGCCGGAAGTGGCTAAAGAAGTCGGAGGAAGAAAGTAGTTGGACAACTGTATACACGAGGGTACATTAGTCTTCTGGGAATTGGCAACATTGACAGAAAGGGGAAAGGGTAGGAATACACTTTTTTAGGTGTAGCTATACTAAAGTAGTTGGCCTAACCTTCGGTTCCCGTAACCAAGTTTTTCTTTCTCATTCCTTATGTACTTTTTATTACTTCATCCATACTTTTTTACTTTTTCTTCAGTGTGGGGCAAACGGCGCCCTCTACTTCTACTTCTAACTAAAGGCGAAGAGCCGGCATTGCAAGCAAATAGAGAGCCTCCGCCCGTTTGATCGGTTGCGAGCCGGAAAGCGTACCGGCAGTTTGAGTCGCGAAAGGGCCGCTTGCTTAACTTCATTTTTCTATAGAATAAATATAATATATATAATTTATTTAATTCTATATCTATCTATAAACAAAAAAGATATATATAATCTTTTTCTTTTTCCAATTGTTCATTCCTGGGGAGAGGAAGAAGCAGATAGAGCAAAGGCCTCCTCTTTCCGTTCGCTCTTCCCGAAGTGAGCGAATTGCATGTAGAGATCCGTAGGGGCTTATAGTTTAATTGGGTGAAACGTACCGCTCATAACGGTGATATTGTAGGTTCGAGCCCTACTAAGCCTACCACCCCCTGCTCTTCTCTTTCAGCCCTTGCTGGTGAAAGTCTTAGAATGAATGTTGCCCTAGATAGAGGAAGAAAAACTAGCTCGACCGGAAGACCCTTTTTTTGCAGCCTATTCGTAGAAAAAGAAAGCCGATTCTTATTCCTTTTCTCTTAATAAAGGTATTTACCGAGGAAGAGGGAAGCAAGCAAAGCGGATCGGAGGTCAAATCGTGTTGTAACCGAAGTAGACTACCGAACGGGTGTAGGGAAGAATCTCGCCAAAGGTTCAATTTCGGATTCCTCTCCTACGGTTAACTAAAGGGATTAGATTCTCTTTTACGCTAGGTGAGACCGAGAACTCGATTTCGGGTGAAGCCTTAGTTGTCGCTGGTGGTAGAGGAAAGGCTTTTAGTGGGCCAGTGAACGGTGAATCTTAAGAGATTGAAGATTGAGAAAGCTTTCTCGAGCAGGTAGAATTAGCAACTATAAGAACAAGAGAAAGTCCTTATCTTATGGAAGATCGATTTACCCAGAATCAGTCGTAGCCTATCTATGCCTTCCTTCTTTCGATGATCAGACCTAAGAAAGGCAGGCGGCCTAATTCCGATCAAGGAGAAATTCCCCCAGAAAGGGTAGAGCCTTAGTTACCCGCAGGTCATAAGCTGGTAACCAGTGGAAGAGCAAGAACTGAAGGCTTCGCTTTCCGGGCTAACCTCAGATTCTAGGTCAATCAGTGAGACAGAGGTTACTGCGGAAAGGCGAGAAAGCTAGTCCAAAAAAAGAAGTCCATTCAATTCTGCATTCCTTTACTTGGAAGACTAAACCCGCGCCTTACCTAGGGCTAAAAGTAAGGACTTCACTTCACATCCGAGCAAAGACTGGAACCAGTCAAGCGGAAAGTTGGCTTGACTCTTCCTTCCCCATTCCCCACAGGCTTCCGGGAGTGCCGGCTCTGTACTCTGTTCGGACCATAAGACTTGCAACACTGACTTACCGAAAAGACTGACTGCTTTCCGACTTCTGCCTCTACTAGTCTAGTAAAGGGGCTTTACCCTTACAACAAGCTTGACTAAAAAGGCTTGTTTGATCTATGATACGCTTGAACTTCACTATCAGTCCTAGAACGCTTACCGTGACGGAAGAAAGACGGATTTCTCATCTAAGCAAAGCGACTCTCTAAGCCAAGCTGGGTCACGAAGATCTAAGTAAGGAGGGAGTTCTAGTGAAGTGGCGAATGCTCTTTCTTCCTATCTGGGCCTAGTCTGACTCATCGAAGAGAGATCCCTACTCTGATTACTTAAAAGCGAGAATAATTCCTTTTCTTTGCAAATCTTATAAAAAAGCTCCCTTAGGTTTTCTTCGCTACATGGGAGCAAGTCTCTTGTGCGTGTGAATTCGATTCTTGCTTCTGCCCTCGTTGTGCATTCTCTTTCCTTTTGTCTCATCTAATGATGTGTACCTTGGTGGAATAGATCTGTATACCGACAATTTAGATTGGGATTGCTAAAGAGTAAAGCAAGTACACCTGTAGGTTGAAGAAGAAACTTTCGTGCTACTAGCTTACTAAGCTTCTTTCCCTCTATCTCTACGAGAAGTACAAGTCACTCTAGACGCTTTATCATTAGCTCATTGGATTCGTCTTATATAAGCATTTCGGATTGGAAACTCATCGTCATACTGGATGTCCTCGTACAGATTTTTCAGATGCCTGCCTTCACTAAAGAAAGGAGAAAACGAAGCCCCGAAAGTATGCTTGATGACTTCCTTACTCTATCAAGGTTGTACGAGCTGTAACAGTAGCTTCCTGGGCCACTTACCCCAGCTGGCCTAGCTTTATGCCTGACTCTATGGCTTACTTGCTTCCCTTTCCCCTGCGTCGATAGCTGGACTCAACCAATTCAACACAAAACAGACATAGGAATCCTGGACGTGATATCGAAGGTAATAGAACAAAGGAATGGAAGGGACCGGTCACTGGCAAGTCTGTTGGAAGAAGTCCTGTAATAGAAGTATAGTCTCGTTTCAAGCCTACCGCGTTACCTAAAGCGGAAAGAAGGATCCGGGAGTTCCTGAGCCAAGATTGAGACCCGCTTTTGACTTATTCTATTATTCTAATCATGAGTAGGATCGGGTGCTTCTCTCTCTTGGAGACTCGCGTGCCATAGATCGCATGTGAGGAGTCGAGATATCTTATGTCTTACCGCTTGGGTTGGTGTTGGCCCTTGTCCACCTCACTTTGCCATGTCTTCTTCTTTCACCTCATCCTGCCCTAAGCCATAAAGCTCCTTCGCTTACTCTGCTTTGGTCTTTCTGTATAAATGTATTTTAGGTTGGCTGGTCAACGCTCGCTCTGTCTGCTCCTTCTATTGAATCGATTGGCTTGAATCTCTTTAGAGGTCAACTAGAAAAGAAGGGAAAGAGGGTCCTATGTGTGAAATCAAGAAAGAGGGCTCTTTCTCTGACTCAGTATCAGTAGCATGAATTGATGCCTTTTACCTGGTAAGAATGAATTCCATTATCGTAGACAAGAACGGGAAGATGGCAAAAGCAAAAGGAGAGAGCTAGCGTCGAAAGCAGATAGATAGGGGGTCACCCGGCTCTTTCTAACTAAAGGTTGGCCTATCCTATCACCTAATCTTTCTAAGGAGCGAGAGCATGGGAAACCTCTCAGATTGAACTAGGCCTTCTGAAGCTTGCATCGTCTAACTGCCCCCGCTAAATCATGATTGAATGTCTCATTTTCCTCTTTCTTCTTTCTTTGGCAAAGGCCCTAACTACAGCTATTAGTAACTCTTTTTCTTATTGATTTGAGTCATCAAGGAAAGACAGTGACGATCGGTACGAAAGGAAGGCATACTAGCAGGGGATTCGTACTAATAGCGGTTATTCTGCTATAGGAGCCGTTATGTAGCATCTGAGAACAACAAAGCAGACATGCACACGAAAAGACTTGCAACAGTAAGGGAAGGCTTGACTTTACTAGTCCTATCGCTACGACCCTTACTCTTATAACGGGTTACACATGCCTTGTTTCAAGTTTTCATGTAATGCCAAAGGTTTAGAATCCATTTACAGTCCCAGCCACTCGAGAGAGGAGCGAGAGAACAACGAAAGGATCCGGCATAGCTTCTTGAAGCGACCTTTCTTTCAATTTCAAGCCAGCCAGCTTCAGTAATTCTCTTCCCTTAATTCTGACCCAGAATGATGAGAAGACGGCACTGATTTCAATGATCTTCTTTACTTTATTTTAGTACCTTGACCAAGTCAGCGTAGAGCGGAGAAGGTGATCTCTATCCATAGGCTTCTGCCACGGAAGATTATAATGTCACATCTTCCTTTGGATGTCAACAGCTTAACCAATCGGGAATCAACTATCCGAATCCGAGTTGGCGAGAAAGACCTGACATTGGCCTTTATGATCTTGCTTCCCTTCCTTTTACTTTAATAGAATGTCCTTCCTTCTTGAACTCCAGTCACTGCATAGACATCTCCTTCCAAACCCCCGGTCTTCTGCCTACCCTTGCCTCCGGTGGTCTTTTCAGAATCAAAAAGTACTGAATGAAAGCCCCATACTACCCATTATCTCTCATCTTACTACGCAGCTGTTTGATATATATCCACTGATCCCTACGCCAATGTTCCTCTCCTTGCATAGAAAGAGTGGATTGTGAAACTCACTGTCCGGTCTAATCCTCCTTTTCCCATATGCTGATCTAGAAGCTAAAGCTAATCACCGGGCTCTAACCCTTGCCAAATAGAGGATTGATTGAGCCACCCATCGTCGGATTCTAGTACCTCTTACCGGTTTGCTCATCGCCGATTCCGTCCCGTCCAAAGACTTTTTGATGTGTAGTGCGCTAAGCTTTTTCTCGCAGCGCTGTGCCCGGTGACCAACCAAAGCATTATTGAAAGAAGACAACAATCGTCAGGTGGAGTAGCCTTATAGTTAGTAGACTGGACCTCAGCCTCTCTACTCATACAGGGCAGGGTAAGATCTCAAGGCAGGGTAGCCCAACTTCTTTCGCACCGCTTTCACAGCCCAAGAGAGAGCTCAGCGAGGCATATCATATAAAGTATGACATGCTAATTTGAATATGTAGTTTACAAGGCCTCTGCCTAAGCAGGAAAATAAAGAGTTTCCCGCAATCCATCTGCCCGCACTTCCTCCTGGTCCTGCTGTATCTCTACCTAGGACTTTTTTTTCTTTCTTGACCCTGCTCGGAATGAAAGGAGACCTCCCGTAGGTGGCCTCTTACCTCTCTCCAAGTGAGCACCCAGGTGAACCGTAGTGCCCAGGTCGTTCCCCTTTCTTTTCTAAGTAAATTATGCTTCGGTCTTGCTTTCTTTTCTTCATTAATCTCTCTTCACGCCCACGCCTTTGTACAATTAGAATCCTAGCACACGTCTTTTTGAACTATGAGAGCTCTTTGTATAATTGCGTAAGAGGCTTTTTCCGTGATTCCAGTTAGGGTGCCCTTATTTCATATCTTTTTTGGTACTGCCCCATAGAATCAGTAGGCTGATCAAGTAGCCTTTTTGATGCATAAGATAGGAGGGCTTCTGCGCCCCAATCATTCTATGGCACGTTTGCATCCTTTGAAAGCTTCTTTCATTGAATTCAAAGATCGATGGCTGTGAAGCATGCTATGCTGTCTTATTACGATGAAAATAACAGGTTCTATTCCCCGCCTTGAATCAATATATAGAGAAAGAGAGACCGATGCCAAGAAGTCTTCCCAAGTCGCTTGCTTTCGTCTGACCAAGTCCAAGAGGAATGAGCTATTTTGCCAGTAGATCTTCTTTCGCGAGATGCGATCCAAGACTGGATGCCGAAGCTTTCTAATAAGAATGTCGAATAGAAGACCATGGATGGAAGTAATGACTAGATAAAAGATCACATAGCGTGCAATTGAAAGAAGGGCTTAAGACAAGATTGTGCTAAATCAACTATCGAATAGAACCTTCGTCCGGTTCACCGGTCGGGGCCACAGGACTTTTTCCTTTCAAGGAAGAGTTTTTTTAGATCAATGAAGGAGAAGGAAGAGGGCACAGGAGATTCGATTCAGTCAGCTTGGTTCTTGACTTTGCCATTTAAAAAGAACTATTCAAGTGAAGTGCAAGATCCATGACCTGACCACTTAGCCTATGTAGGGGGAAGATCATACCGGAATGAAATTCTGCCTTTCTTTCAGGTAAGCATGCATAGCTTGATGGGAAAGATAATAGAAGTAGTAGGTTATCTTATAGTATCAGTCTCTATCCATCTGTCTTGCATTGCTTTGCTTTTATATAAAGAAAGCGGCGATACGAAGAATAGAGAGAATCTTTTTGTGTAGATGGACTGACTTTACTACCATCAAAGCTAGCTTCCGGTTCTATTCCTTTTTCTTTGAAGTAAAGGCTTGGTATCGACGAATAAATAAGCTCTTTCTACTTTTCCCTAAAAGCTCATCCTAAGGAAAGCAGTTTTCGCTCGAGAAGATAGCTTAAGTTATAGTTATCACAGCTAAAGCGATAGCAACTCATGAACGAAGCGCTAGACCATAGGGAACGAGCGGAATAAAAGTAGCGAATTAAGGGTTAGGTAAGTAGCAGAAAACTTAGATATCTTCTACCAGGGTGATAGACTTACATTTTGGCAATGGCACATAGCTGGAGCGCCCTTCTATCCTCTCATATTATGCCACAAGCCTTTCTCGGCCAAATGATAGAGGCGCAGGGGATTCCTTCGGGTTCTCAGCTAGCTGCCATCTAGAGTATATAAAGCTGCTTGAGTAGTAAAGTCTTGTGCTATGAACGCATAAGCGGGTAAAGAGTACATGTGTTAGAAATAAATAACCCCTAAAGAGGCTAGAGCAAGGCCTAATTGAAAATGAATCGAATTATGAATTGTGTCATATTAGAACGAATGCAAGACTAGAGGACTCCCTCCAATAAGAAGGAAGATAAAGTGAAAGCGGAGGAATGTGGCTTCTGGTCTTTCACCATTGGGCTATCGCTTAGGAAAGTTGCCTGCTTTTTCTTTATGGCTTGAGACTGTGGTAACTCTTCACTTGACGAAAGAACCTCTTTTTCGTTTCGCACCTTCAGTGAGCGAGTACTTTTTCTGTTCTATCTTTTGAGTCTTGCAGTAGTAAGGTTCATCTTCTATTCCCTGAGTCCTAAGGGTTTCATCTCAAGCATTCCAACTCTATCTTAGCCCGTATATGTAGTAGGTCTGATAGTTTTTTCCGTATGAAAAGGAGGAAATTACGTCTGTGAGACTGTGGTACCTCCTGCCTGTAATTCTTTCTCTTTTTGAGCGATTTCAGTTCCTTACGTTCTTGAGTCACGATCGATGGACTCTAGCTTGGCCAAATTACTTTCATCGTGTAAGCACCAATGCTCTTGCTCAAGCCGTTCATGTGGTCGAAGAGTCTTTCCCTTCAGGCATTAAGAACTCAAGCCGGAAGAAGAAAAAGAGGCGCGCACCCCCTCACACAACTACTTATAGGACCAGTCGAAAAGAAAATGCACCTTAAACAGAAGGGGACACTAGCCCTGTTAAGAAAAGCCACCCTAGCTGAATGGGGAAAGGCATACTACCTACCTCTCCTCTGACTCCATTTACCTTAGAAAAAAATAAGAGCGAAGGAGGTTCTGAAAGAAAGAAGGCTTGGAACTACAAGCACTCAGACAAGAAAGATAGATAAAGAGGATCAGTCCAACAAGATGAAGGAGATAGAAAGCCATAGGACCTGACTCAGAGCAGTACTTCCATTAGCAAGAAGAGGATGAGACCATTGATTCGCTAAACTATAAAGGCTGGATTTCCCCGATGGAGAGGCAACCAACTTAAAGTGCTCAGTCTTTTCAGAATCGGATTGGACTGGAGAAAAGAAAGCAATTCATGCAGAATCGGACTGGAGAATGCGATTCATGCAGAATCGGATTGGACTGGAGAATGCCATTCATTGCTATATGAAGTGGAATAGCCAGATGCGAACTGGTGTTACCAGCACAGGATGCAAATAGGTTGCCCAGACGAGGTCTTTCATCCACTAGTACGAGGAAGGTTAAGGAGCTAGGTGCTTTAAGGCTAGCGGAAGGATGTTCTTCCCAAGAGTGGTACTCAGAAGAAGAAAAGGTTGTTGTTCCCGCAGCACTCATTGATACTGAAAAGTGAAAGGAGACTGCTTTTGCTTTGAATGCTTACCCAAGCTCTTGGACAGACTCGGCTGTGAACAAATCCTCTCTTAGAGAATCGACCGTTCACTCATGCTTTGGACGAGAGAAAGTCTGATTAGTCTTCCGCGGTGATATCTATAATAAAGAATACCTGTCTCAAGGTAAACAGGAGTTCCCGGCTCAAGCTAAATGATACCGGCGCAAGGTAAGTAAATTCTTTAGTTTAGGGAAGGATCCCAAGTGCCATCGATTTAGCTCTTGGAAGAAGGGAAATTAAATTTGGAAGAGTGGGCATAAATAAGAGATCTTCTCTCTTTCCCGTGCTTGAGGAAGCGAGTGACTCCCGGTCTTATTTAAAGAGAGTGAAATGAGCCATTAGCTCTGGGAAAGAAGGAAGAGAAAGGGAAGGAATCACTATAGTTACTCAAAAGGTTCGGAATCGAATCCGCTCAAGCTGTGAACAAAGAATAAGCGGTTCACCAGCCACTACATCTGTGGATCCCACCAAATCATTAAACCTGGCGGCAGCTCGCTCTTTGATCAGTGATTCACCGGATCCATGAAGAATCTAAAAAAAATCTGCTTTTTGATCGCTGGCCACTAGACCCAGGGATCCCACCTTATTCTCAAACCTGGTGGCTCGGTTGATTGGAACTCCTTTAGGCTCATCCTGCATACTCATTCTGGCGGTCCCAAGTCCTGCATCCACCAAGAACATTTCTTCCTTTAAGCGTAAAACTTCAGATTT